AGTTTCTTTTCCTTCTATCTCCCATCTTTCTATATTTTTTTAGTTATTTACTAGAGCAATTATGATCTGGAAGTCGATCCAGGGCAAGTGTTCGAATCTATTATGACATAGATTTGCGGCGCTCAACGGACCTTTTTTAATATTCTAAACCTTTTCTGGTTTTTGGATTAACGTAAAAACGATTTTTTTGTGCAATTTAGCCTATACCTAAAGAAGGTATGGTAATATTTTACATAGACAATATTAATTACTACAGATTCTAAATATTCCAAATCGCATGAACAGTTGTTAACTACTACTAAGCAAAATCTCGTTATTTAGTCATTCGTTAGTCATTCGAAGGTTTTTTTATATCTTTTTATATTCGAAAATTTATATTTATTTCGAATCTCGAATATAAAATAAAAAGATATAAAATATTATATTTATATATATTTCTTAGAATATTTATATTTTTTTTTTTGTATTATTAATTTTCTATCTAGAAATATTTATTTTCATATTAAATTATTAAATATATATTCTATATATAATATAGAATATATATTTAATATATATTTTATTTTCTTTATTTTTAAAAATAGAAAAAAAAAGTAGAAATCTATTCTCTACTGTATCTTTATATTCTTTATCCCTACGAAATATACGAAATACCAGAAAAATTAGACTGATCTGAGAAGGGATATAATGAAATTCTTTGATTGGTTCTTCTCAGAAGATCCATTAGTAAAAAAAAAAATGGACCGAGATAAATTTTAACAACTAAAAAAATGAAAAATAATAATAAAAATTTAGTCTTTTATTCGAAACGCCCCGTGATCTTCAACCAATTATGCGCTTCAATATAATTCCCGGGAGTAAGCGTTATAGCCTGTTTCCAATACTCAGCGGCTTGATCGAACCAAGCCTCCGCAATTTCAGAATCTCCCTGTCGAATGGCCTGTTCTCCTCGGTCGGAATAGGTGGATCAATTCCTTCCCTTAGAACCGTACTTGAGAGTTTCCTACCTCATACGGCTCCGCCGTCAATTCTTTTGTTTTGGTATCCTTTTTTTTACCTTTCAAACTAAATGCGATTTGTTATAGATCTATCTAACTATTCAGGGTAACCAAAAGAAGTTAATCGCATGAGTTTCAAACTTTCATATTGATTAATAATAAGTTTTATCTTTTCTCCTACCTGCAGAAGAATAAAAGAGAGGTATTTACTCCTATCATTAGTATTTTCCGTAAGGTAACTATCTCGGTTTCATATCGAAACTTATATAGAATCTTTGAAAAAGGCTTTTCATAAGTAAGAAAGAAAAGACTTACTATCTTTGGGATCTGATCCTACACCGCCGCTCAATACCTTAGTGGATCGACTCTATTACATAAGTTAATTCCTAATTTTTATCTACTTTATGATTATATATAGGCATAAGTAAGCAGCTCTTTTTTTAATGTATTGGCCAAAAACCTCATTAATGAATCTTTACGGTGCTTTCTTTCTATCAATTAGATTTTTTATCCATAGACATAGAAAAAAATCGATAGGCATATCTTATTTCTTCATATTTTTACTTCTATGAAGTATGAAGTTTCTTTCTTTGCTACAGCTCATAAAAATCGTCGTTTTGGACGATGCATATGTAGCGAGCCTTTTTTTTTTTAGTATTTACTAATTATTAACGGATTTGGGATTCCTTTTTCTTTCTATAGTGGAGATAGTCGCACGTAATGACAGATCACCGCCATATTATTAAAAGCTTGTGGTAAGAATGGGTTTCTTTCTAGTGCCCTAAAATAATATTCTAAAGCTTTCGTATGTTCTCCATTACTTGTGTGGATAAGGCCTATATTATAGAGTATATAACTTCTATCGTAGGGATCGATTTCTAGTCGCATAGCTTCATAATAATTTTGTAAAGCTTCCGCATAATTTCCTTCGGATTGAGCCGACATCCGTTACGGTCGTCATTCGATTCAAAGAATCTCCGTTCCAGAACCGTACGTGAAATTTGCATCTCATACGGCTCCTCCCTTAATATGCATAATGAGAATAGAATAAATCAAAAATACATGGAATCAAAGGGAGTTGAAATATTCTCATTATGAACTGAGCGGGGCTAGTGTTTTTACAAAAAATCTCTAGCCAACCTTCTTGCGCAAGAGCCTTTACTAATATCAAACGTCTTGGTACTAAATAGAAAGGATAACTCCAACAATTCCTTTGTCCTCAACGCCTCCTAATTTCCAGGAAATAGTCACTTCAACAACCTTCGATGGTTATATGGGTATCCAATGTACGAACGAGATGGATGTTTGTTGTCCCAACCATTTTTGTTAGTCCCAATCCATATAAGAAAAGGGGGTAGGTAGGTAATTTTTAACAAAGTTTTCGTGTTGTCAATTGCTAGATGTAGTGCTTCTTCCCCTATGCCTCCTATTGGTATTATATTACTTAAGAAGTAGGGTTGACCTGTAATACAAAACACATAGGTGTAACCTTTCGCTCAATACTAAAATAGATAACTGAAGCATAGTATCTGAGGCTGCATCAATCGGGGATACACGACAGAAGGAATTGTTCTATTTCGAAACTTCACCTTCAACAAGCGTAGGTTTATTTCTATAAAATATATTTTAGAATAAGAATCTTTTTTCTTTGCTATCCCCAATCATGTGCCTTTCTCGTAAAACTGAGAGCAGTAAAATTAACTAAATCTAAATAAAATCGAAAAAAAAGAATCAAATCACACCATCTCTATAATAAGTAAATGCCTCTTTTTCTCCCGAAGTTGTCGGAATTATTCGTAATAAGATATTGGCCACAATTGAAAAAGTCTTATCAATAAAATTTCCATTTATCCGCGATCTCGACATAGGTATCAATCCAGTCTATAATTCCCCCTTGTGGGAAAACAATTCCACAAACAAAGGATTTGTACAGTACGAAGTAACATAAAAACAGATTCATTTCAAAAAAAAAAATTACATAAAAACATAAAAATATGAACCTTTTCCTACCTAACTTAATATTTTATTATTCCAAATACTCAATACTCAAATTTTTTCAAAAATAAAATATCAAATAGTTGAATACCATTCGAATTCATACAAATCAAATATAAAATGTAGTAGTAGTATAGGAACTATTCCGATTTCATCGAAGCGTAAGAATCAAGGAATTTTTCGATTCGATTAGGTCAAAAAAAGTTTTGATTGAATTATGCTCTAAAAAGGAAGGGGATCCAAAGAGGAAAGGAAAAAGAATCGAATAATCATTCTATGATAGAAATATACGAACCGTTTATTTTTGTTGGGCTCATAACAAGTATACACCCTACAATCAAATAGAAATATCCCTGGGATGATTCATTAATTAAATTTGTAATAGATCGATGAGATAAGGGATTTGTTGGTGAGAACTTTAAAACTAGAAAGGAATTTTCGAATTTTTGTGGAGTTGTAGTCTAAATCGAAATAGAACTATGGTCGAAGAGTATCCATTAACTATACATGGTCTAAAAAAAAACCGATCAATCAGTTAATTCGTTCCAATTCATTGATTTAATTCGGTCTATTTGGTCGTACCTATCTAAACCAAACAAAAATAGATTATTAAATATATATTAATATAAATACGAAAGAAATACGAATTTATAGTAATGTCTCGCTATTTCTTCGGTTTCTGAGTCATAATCATTTTTGTATTGTGTAGGAGAGATGGCCGAGTGGTTCAAGGCGTAGCATTGGAACTGCTATGTAGGCTTTTGTTTACCGAGGGTTCGAATCCCTCTCTTTCCGTACTTTTCGCCTAATTCGTCAACATCCCTAACTGTAACAAATCAAACAACAAGAAATACCATAATCATAAATCATAATTAATTATTAGAACCTAACATTTAGGTCTTTCTTTTTTTTTTATATATTATATTTCTAATTGCTTTGCTGCGGTATGTAAAATACTGGAAAGACTGCACAAGGAGTGACAATCTTTCTGCCGATCTATGATACATAAATAGGACAAATCCGGAACGGGGTAGGATATCTGAGGGGGAGAAAATACGGATCAAACCCCTGACTTTAACTTTAAGTGAATTAGTTTGGCGAAAGAAAGGGGCCAAATTGTCCGAACTCTTTGTATTTTATTTAGGGTTAAGTCTGACGGGAATAATATTCTACCACTAGTAATTCATTTATTTTCAAACCGGCCCACTTACTATCTATTATTTGATTGACTAATCCTTTATATGGGAATGGGTGAAGAGTCAAATGTTTGGGTAATTCCTCGGGGGGGGATGAATCCAGATAATTTTGGATTAGAGCTCTGGATTTTTGTTCATCCTTCGCCATAATAGTATCTTGGGGTTTGCAACGATAACTTGGTATATCTATTATACGACCATTAACTAAAATATGTCTATGGTTAACTAATTGGCGGGCTCCGGGAATAGTCGGGGACATACCCAACCGAAAAAGGATGTTATCCAAACGCATTTCAAGTAATTGTAGTAAAACCTGACCTGTTGACCCTTTGGCTTTTCTGGCGATACGAACGTATTTAAGTAATTGTCGTTCCGTAATACCATAATGAAAACGTAATTTTTGTTTTTCTTCTAGACGAATACGATATTGAGATCTTTTCCCGGAACGCGGTTGGTTTCTAAGATCACTTCCGGTTCTAGGCCTTTTATTAGTTAGTCCAGGCAAAGCCCCTAGACGACGTATTTTTTTGAAACGAGGCCCTCGGTAACGCGACATAAAGACTCCTTATTTATTTTCTTTATTTAAATTTAATAATTTCTATAGCAAAATAAAACTAAATGAAATAAAACTAAACTAAATGAAGTGAAATCTTATTATTTATTGTAATACAATAAATAATAAGATGAATTGTATAAATATCATACGAACCCATTTTTTTATTATATACATATATTTTGTATTAAAAAAAAAAAATAGAAAAAATAAAATAAATATAGAAAAAAGCCGGCTATCGGAGTCGAACCGATGACCATCGCATTACAAATGCGATGCTCTAACCTCTGAGCTAAGCGGGCTCACAGAAATTCTTATTAGGAATTCAATAAACTATATCTTAGTTTAGGTTTAGATATTAACTATTAATTTTTCTTCTTTTATTTTATATTTATAATATAATTTAGTTTCTTTTTCTTTTCTATATATAAATAGAATATGTTTCGTCTAGAACAATTAGATTCTTTTTCAATTTGAAATTGAATTTCAATTTGAAAATAATTTCATTATTAATATAATTGAATAGTAAGAATTAATTTTTAATATAATAAAAATTTTTAATATAATAAAAATTAATAAAAATAGAATTATCATTTTAATTATAGAAGTCGGTCCTAAGAAAACCTAATATAATAATAATAACAAAATAAGAAATTCTTATGCTTTTATTTAGGAACTAAGATGAAAAACAAAGAATCGACCCTTTGAGTATTACAAATTGCATGGAAAAATAAAAGAGGAGGATATATATGGTATATATCCATCCATATTGAATTGCAGCTACAGAAATGATAGAATCATTTCGGATTAGACCAATCAAATATAATAATATTTAATAATATAGGCTTCTGATAAAAATGAAAGAAGATAGAAAAAAATAGGAGGAAATGCCCTTCGATATGCTAATCCATAGCAAATCTAAGCTAAGGAATTCGAAGGTTCTGGCATAAATGAACAAACAAATACGGGGGAAGGACATCACACTGGGATCTTCATTTTTTATTTTTTTTAAATATAATATTAATATAAATAAAAGGGGATATGGCGAAATCGGTAGACGCTACGGACTTAATCGGCTTGAGCCTTAGTATGGAAACCTACTAAGTGAAAATTTTCAAATTCAGAGAAACCCTGGAATTAATAAAAATGGGCAATCCTGAGCCAACTCCTTTTTTTTTTCAAAAAATAAGGGTTCATAAAACAAGAAAAAAAGGATAGGTGCAGAGACTCAAAGGAAGTTGTTCTAACAAATGGGGTTATCTAACAAATGGGGTTAACTGTGTTGTTATAAGAATTCTTCCATCAAAATTCCAATCAAAAAAAAAGGATGAAGCATATACGTACTGAACTATATCAAATGATTAATAAGAACCCGAATCTTTATTTTTTTTCTAATTTATATATGATATATGAATATGAAAAAATTTATATGAGAAAAAAAATGGAAGAATTCTTGTGAATCGATTCCAAGTTGAAAAACGAATCAAATATTCATTCATAAAATAATTCACTCCATAGTCTGATAGATTTTTTGAATAACTGATTAATCGGACGAGAATGAAGATAGAGTCCCGTTCTACATGTCAATGCTGACAACAATGAAATTTATAATAAGAAGAAAATCCGTCGACTTTAAAAATCGTGAGGGTTCAAGTCCCTCTATCCCCAAAAGTTTCTTTTACCTCCTAACGAGTTATCTGTTTTTTTTTTTTTTTTAATGGTTTGAAGGTGATTATGGTTCTCATTTTTTTCTTTTCCAAATGAAATGGATCGATCTTGACGGAAATGTTTTTCTCATATAAGTCTTGAGATATATATGATATACGTACAAATGACTATCTTTGAGCAAGGAGTACTCCTTTGAGTGATTCACAACACAATCCATAGCATTACTCGTACTAAAACTTATAGACAAAGTCCTTCTTTTTTATTTTTCAGGACCCAAGAAATTTCGGTATCTATATAAGAGAAGACTTTCTAATACTTTTATTTTCGTCCTTTTTTTAATTGACATAAATTCAAGTTATCTAGTAAAATGAGGAGATGATACACCAGAAAGGAGAATGGTCGGGATAGCTCAGTTGGTAGAGCAGAGGACTGAAAATCCTCGTGTCACCAGTTCAAATCTGGTTCCTGGCACATGATGAATTTTTTGATGAGTATTTATGTCTATAAATTAACCAATATGAATCAATATACATATGTCGAGATCATGACACATACGTAAGTTATTTATCTAGTTATCGTGCACTCTACTCTACCCCATCTATTTGATAGATAGATATAGCTAGATGGGTAGATAGTTTGCTTATAAATTGATATATTTTTTTTTTTATTTTGTTCATATTGTGTCTCCTCTCATGTAAAATTAATACTTCATATATATTCCAAAAGGTTAAATTAGTTAGTTGAAGCGACAAAAAATAAAAAAAAAAAGTAAAGTTTTGGGGAGTTAAGTTAAAAGATGAAAATAGATAAGATTCATTTCATATCCAGTCCAAATAGAATCGAATTCTCTCTTATATCTTTTTCTATTTCTTCATTTACTCATATATTATATGATTTTCTGGGGCCCATCTAAGTAAGTGATTGATGTATGCGCGGTACAAAGTTCATGATGCAGAACTTTTTAGTTCATTCTATCGGTTCTTAGCTCATCTAAAACTAAAATAAAAGATTTTTTGAATCTCAATGAATTATGAATTTGTTGTTTATTTTTTTATTTTATCCACCCGTAGCACCTGTAGAACATCAATTA